ATTGGACCTTTTGAGGCAATTATAGATCCTAGGAGGCAATTCTAATTGGTCAATAAAAATATATTTTAATGCTATTTCTTTTTTCTTTTTCCTTAGTTTAGCCAATTTCTCATGAAAAGTAAAAAGGGGTAAAGTAACTTTCTGTTTATTGTTTTTAAAATGGAAGTTTTCTTCTTCCGCATGTAAAAAAGGAATAAATAAATCAATCAAATTCCGAGAGGCTTCATGAAGTGCTTCTTTAGGAGTTAAACTTCCATTGGTCCATATTTCGAGAAAAAGTATCTCTTGTTTTTCATTCCCATTTACATAAGAATGAATACTATGATTCGCATTTCGAACAGGCATGAATATAGCATCTATAGGATAACTTGCGTCTTGAAAATTATTTGGCATTTGTATACGATATCCGCGATTCCTCTCGATCTTTAATTCAATACACAAATTAATTGCCTCCGTTAGGTTAGCTATATGCTGTGTATTATCAACTATTTCCACAGAAGGTGGTAAGATGATGTCTTGAGCAGTTACGCATCCAGGACCCTTGACACAAATAGACGCATCACGAGTTCCATACAGATTACTTCTCAATACAATTTCTTTCAAATTCATTAAAATTTCATGTACTGATTCTTGAATACCGACTATGGTAGAGTATTCATGTGGTATTTTTTCAGATTTTGCACGTGTGATACATGTTCCCTCTATTTCTCCAAGCAAAGCTTTTCGCATCGCAATGCCTATAGTATCGGCTTGACCCTTCATAAGTGGAGACAGAATAAAGCGGCCATAATAAAGACGCTTACTGTCTGCTCTTGATTCAACACACTTCCACTTTAGTGTCCGAGTCGATACTCTTATTTTCTCTCGAACCATAGTAATATTTTTTGATCAAATCATTGAATTATTTATTTCTCTTGAAATTTCTCTTCAATGGTTATTTTTACACACGTCGTTTTTTAGGGGGCCTACAGCCATTATGTGGCATAGGGGTTACATCCCGTATGAAACTTAAGAGTATACCGCTTCTACGAATAGCTCTTAATGCTGCATCTCTTCCGAGACCAGGGCCCTTTATCATGACTTCTGCTCGTTGCATACCCTGATCCACTACTGCCCGAATAGCATTTCCAGCTGCGGTTTGAGCGGCAAATGGTGTCCCTCTTCTTGTACCTTTGAATCCACAAGTACCGGCGGAGGACCAAGAAATTACCCGACCCCGTACATCTGTAACAGTCACAATTGTATTGTTGAAACTTGCTTGAACATGAATAACGCCCTTTGGTATTCTACGCGTACTTTTACGTGAGCTAATACGTCCATTTCTACGTGAACCGATTCTTGGTATGGGTTTTGCCATATTTTATCATCTCATAAATCTAAGTCAGAGATATATGGATATATCCATTTCATGTCAAAACGGATCCTTTATTTATTTTGATGTGTATATCGTGGGTGGCCTTTAGGGGTCCTTTTTTTATAAAGATTATCCTTGTCTTTGTTTATGTCTCGGATTGAAACAAATTACCATAATTCGTCTCCGCCTACGGATTAGTCGACATTTTTCACAAATTTTCCGAATGGAGGCCCTTATTTTCATATTTGTCATTCCTTACCTTAATTCCGAATCTACTTATTGGAAGAAAATAAGTTTCTTGAAATTTTCTATTTCGAATTGTATCCCTACAAAAAAAGAATATTGCAAGTGAAAAGACTACTTCACCTAATCATTCGAATCTTTGTTTCGTAGTCTCTAAATTATACGCCCTCTGGTTCTGGTTGAATCGTAACAACTTACTGCAATTTTGACTCTATATGACCTAGTAGATGTATAAAACTATGTCGAATCCTTTCTGAAACGTAACCTAGAATTGGATCCTCATTATCTAAACAAACCCCAAACATACCATTGGGAAGTAATTCAGTAATTAAACCTTCATAAATCCTTTTTTGTTCTTTCATTCCAGATGAAACCCCTTTCAAAGTATCAATTAATGAAGGAGGAGTGGTATTAGAAACCCACCTCTTCTCTCTCTTTTTTTTTTTTACAAATAGGGAAGTTCTGTGTATAATTCGAATATCATAAAGATTACCATATATAACACAAAATTTCTCCGCCGATTCCCTGTAGTCGAGCTTCTCGGTCTGTCATTATACCCCGAGAAGTAGAAAGAATTACAATGCCCATTCCGCCTAAAATTCTAGGAATTCGTTGATAGTTAGAATAGATTCGGAGACCAGGTCGACTGATCCGTTTTAAATTTAAAATCGTTTTATATGGTCCTTTCCTATTTCTTCTATGTCGTAGGGTTAAAACCCAAAAATCCTTGTTGCTTTCCCGATGTTTCCTTACGTTTTCAATAAAACCTTCTCGTAAAAGTATTTTAACAATGTTTTCGGTGATGTTAGTAGATGGTATTCGAACCATTCCTTTTCTATTCATGTCAGCATTGCGAATGGAGGTTATTATGTTAGCAATAGTGTCCTTACCCATGATAAACAAAATTATTGGTTACTTTTAATTTTGATCTAATCAACATGCTTTTTTTATTAAATAGTTATTAATTTAAAAAGGTATATACGTGATACACAATCTACTAATTAATTTCATTGAAATACTATAACTATCCCACGGTCCCATCTTATAATACTTCAGGTGCTAATGAAATTATTTTAGTGAAATTTAACTGTCTCAATTCTCGGGCAATCGCACCAAAAATTCGAGTTCCTTTTGGATTTCCTTCTTGATCAATAACAACCGCAGCATTGTCATCATATCGTATTATCATACCGTTTTCTCGTTTGAGTTCTTTACAAGTACGTACAATTACAGCTCTGATCACTTCTGATCTTTCTAGAGGTGTATTTGGGACGGCTTTCTTGATTACAGCAACAATAACGTCACCAATATGAGCATATCGTCGATTACTAGCCCCTATGATTCGAATACACATCAATTCTCGGGCTCCGCTGTTATCTGCTACATTCAAAAGGGTTTGAGGTTGAATCATATTATTTTGGAATCTTTTCTTTCAATGCAAAGGGCGAAGTAAAAAAAAAAAAAGAAATATTGTTTGTCCAAAAAAAAAGAAATCTGCAATTGCAATTGTTTTTTTTTTCATCTCAAACAAAGACCGCTTTCCTTTGATTCTACATTTTTATCCCGAAGTAATGAATTGGGTTCGTATAGGCATTTTGGACGCCGCTATTGAAATAGCTTTTCTGGCTATATTTTCTGCTACTCCACCCATTTCATAAAGTATTCTACCTGGTTTAACAACAGCTACCCAATATTCGGGGGATCCTTTCCCTGAACCCATACGTGTTTCTGTGGGTCTTAGTGTAACGGGTTTGTCTGGAAATATACGTACCCATATTTTTCCGCCGCGTCGTGCATTTCGTGTCATTGCCCTTCGTCCCGCTTCGATTTGTCTAGATGTGATCCAAGCGGGTTCAAGTGCCTGAATAGCGTATCTACCGAAGCAAATACGATTGCCTCGATAAGACATTCCTTTCATTCTTCCTCTATGGTGTTTACGAAATCTGGTTCTTTTGGGGTTATAGTTGATGGTTATTTCTCAATTCCATCTCTACTACAGAACCGGACATGAGAGTTTCTTCTCATCCAGCTCCTCGCGAATGAAACGATTCAAAAAAATATACATGTATTTACTGAATAATAGATTGAATCGGGGGATTCTTTGAGATTTCATTTAATCAATTTATTAGAAATTTGTATATCTTCTTTTGATAGAAAACTAAACTCTTTCTAGATTCTAGAATAATAGAATAATTTTTTCTTTTATTTTTATTATAAGGTTATAACAAATCTTTATTTTGTTTTGCCTTTTCTTTTTTTATCTATTATTATACGACCCAAATTTAGAAATCTAATAAAATGGAAACGTTCGCGGGCGAATATTTACTCTTTTTATATGTGTTTCGGTTCTCGGGTTAATTAGCCCATGAACCGACCTCTCATAATAAATGGATTGGTCTTGGGTTCCTTACGCCATCCTACCCAATGAATTATTAGGATTCATTTTCAATAGAATATTATGTATTCACGGGTTCCCTCGTTCCCATCGCCTCTCGATTAATGGTTAGGTCTTAATTATACAATGGAGCCCTTAATAAAATTTGTTCTTGAGTCAATCTTCTCAGTCTTTATTGTCTCGGGGCTCTTGGCTTTTTTGTTCTATGAACAGATTCATCTAATTATGAATCCAGCAGTCTTAATGCTTTATTACACTACCTTTTATGAGATGACCCATAGACCTTACATATTACATATTGGAATCATATATCATTCATATTCTTTTTCTCTCTTTCTTTCACCCTTCCATTTATCCGCATACTTTTATTGCTTCACAACTCATAATCGGATTGTTTTTTTTATGCAAAAAAAATTTCAGTTGCTACAATGATATGACCAATATAACATATCTTGCCTGGTTGGTTTTTTAGATCCAGATAATGCGAAGCGATGAGTTGGTTATTAGTTTTATAATTATTAGTTCAGATTATGTATGGGCTGATCCTTCTTTTTGATTTTAATCCTAACCTTAAAAAAACCGACGAGTCGCACACTAAGCATAGCAATTATCTCAAATGATTAATTTAATTTTTATTTAACCTTATAGAATTGCTCATTTTTTATTTAAACGAAAAAGACTTATTTTTCATTTCTTGGTCTATCATTGAATAAAACGTAAACACAAGTTGAGTAAGGGCTTATTATTGCTCGTCTACAAATATCCAAATTTTTATGCCTAATACCCCATAGATAGTTCGAACTGGATAGCAACAATAATCAATTTTAGCTCGAATGGTTTGTAGAGGAACCCTTCCTTCTCTGATCCATTCGACACGTGCAATTTCTTTTCCGTCTATACGTCCGGCAATTTGTACTTGAATTCCCTTTGTACCCGCCTGTTCAGTTAATTCAATAGCTTTTTTCATTGCTTTGCGAAATGAAACTCTATTCTTTAATTGTCCGGCTA